TGGGAAAGATTGACTTCAGTAAAAGTAAAAAGGAGACTGCTGTCATATCAGCGCACCAGGGAGTAGCTGTCCCGTGCTCAGAAAGAGGTGTAGGCTTCACCTAAGGGAAAGGATTCGCATGAGGATGATTGAAGAGAGCTAAAGCAAGCCATCACTCCTAGCGTGAAAAAGTGCATTTCGCCCAATTCACTAATCAAAACAAGGGAGCGAAAGCAGCTCGACTGATAAGGAGAGGAGCGAAAGCAAGCAAAATTGCATCTTTCCCTAAGCAAGTTGCTACCCCGACGATCTGAATCGCATCCGTAACTAGCGAGAAAATGTCATTTTTTAGGCTATCCACCATGATGTCTGGGGACTACGGGATCGCTCTCAAACCGGAGATCTTACTAGCAGAAAACATGATCAAAGGAGGGCATATAGGTCATACCATTACACTGGTGTAAACTTCTGTTATTTACCCTTTATTTTTGCGGACTATTCCCTGGCCGAGTTCTTTCAGAGGAAAGGATGAAAAGCCCCAATGTCAAGAAAGCAGGGTGGTCAGCCAAACTCCTACACTAGTTAGAAAAACCTTTCTCTAAACATGTAAGTCATCTGTTAAGGACGGCCATACATCATCATTATCTATGTCATTCCATAATAAGTAGCTGCCTTCCAAGCGAGTGGCTCCGCTCCTTCCTCTCTGTGCTTGTTAGGATAGTATCCTGTCTCTAATTCCACTTCTTTCTTCTTAGTTCAAGTAGGAATTCCGGTTTATGGTTGTTAGATAGAAGTAAGCCAGTCTGCCAGTACCAGTTGCTGTCCAAAGAAGGGTAGCATTCCTAGTAGCGCTGAAGTGTGCCAAGCCAGGAGATGAACCTTCCGTTTAGTCTCACTCAATAGAAGCTTGATTTGGGGTGGGGGGATACTTGGTCAATGCGCTCTCGTGTACCGTTGGGTCCGATCAGGCTTCTCCTTGAGATGTGAATGCGAACATTTCCTTCTTTTATTCTATAGTGGTTGCTACTGCCTATGTCGATGAAGTGACATTCAAATCATCTACCGATCCGATGGTCAAGCCTGAAGGCTTCTCCCTTTGTTGCCTCTTTAAATAAGAAATTTGCTTAAGTTTCAGCTGAAAATGATTTCTTTCGCTGTCCGACCCCGGCACTCATAGTACCTCTGGTCTTTGAGCGGCCCAAAGCTGCTTCACTTCTTGGGTCAGCATTTGAACTCGTTGGCTAAGCCCTTTCAGCTTCGTACTTGACAGCAAGACACTCTTTGTCCTCCGCTGATGTTCTCCCTTATCCATTGAGCTAGGCACTTATCTTAGTCTCGGAACTGTTTGCCAGTCATAGTGATGAGTGGGAACTCTGATCGCTCATCCATGAGCTGGCGGTTTCATTCACCTAGCTGGCACTATCGTCATTGATGATGCCCAGGATAGTCTTCATTTATAATAGGAGGAGCTCCTTCTCCTCTTCTTCCTGACCCTGAAATGCGGGAAGGTCAGGTAGTCTATGTTAACCTGGAAACTCCGCTCTGTGAGCCTTTTTTCCTTCTGGTCTAGTGGCCTAAAGGCTGCTATGGCTTCCTTCCCGGGCGGGACGCTTCATATATCAATCGAATGTTAGACCTCATCTCATCAAGAAATAGCGTATATAGACTCACCCTTTAGACTATCAGTTCCTTGCTTTCCCCTGTCCTGGGGCTTTCTTGCTACCGTTTGACTGACTTGCTTTCGCGCTTGTTTGATGGAAGATAGGTGTCAGGCTCATAAGGGGATCACTCCTATAATAAAGAAAAGAAGGTGAGAACTCATCATCAAGGCGGTTTTCTTTCTAGTTCTACTGTCGAAGAACTCAATTGCTTAATCTAAGATGTAAGATTGAATGTAAATGCTAGAAGTTTGCTTGTTTCATACAGCAGTCACCCAAGCAGCTTTTCCAAACCCCTCTATGTCAATATCATGAGATGCAGCTCGTGTAAATCGACTGTTAGAACTCATCCCTATGTCTACTCATGTACTCTAGCTTCGCTAATGAGATAGGGGAAAGCGAATCAATGAAATGAGATGTCAATGCCCGTGCTTCCTTCCCCCGACATGGCATGGGATAGAGGTTCAACCTAAGACATGATAGAATGTTTCATTCCACTCCGCTGCAAACCTTGTCAATTGTTCTGCTCTCAGAAAAATGGCTTGAACCGCCTTTCGCTAATCTATTGGGGAACCTCATGCTGGGAGTGCCCTTTCTTGCTTGTCAGCCGTTGGGCTACCACTCCTATGATTTTGGGTAAGCCCCTTCTCCCATTCTTGTTGGCCTTGGCTTGGCACCGGCCGAAAGTCAATGAGATGATTCCGAAGGCTTTCTCCTTCTACTCAAAGGCTTACTTACCCGATTAGAAAAGAAATGGGAGACCTTTTTGGTACGCCCTTCTTCTATAAGTTCCGCTCTTTCAACTCCTAAAGCTTCTGCTTCATCAAATCAAAGAAAGGTTTTCGGGGACGAAGGTGAGAAATCATACATGAATGCTGCTTCCAACCAAGATGCTGTTCTCCTCGATGGGGTGCTTTTCGCTCCGGTTGCATTTCTTTCTCGTACAGGAACCCGGACTTGAACTTCAGGAATGGCAGTGGAACTGCTTTATAGGTCGGAACTCGTTCACCTCTTCTTCCAACCAATGCTTGCCATGGCCAGTGCTTCCTTGTTCTTATCTCCATAGAAAGCGAACCTTCTAAGACCAATTCAGTTTCATGCTCCTTATCCTTACCCAGAGACAGGGCTACTGGTTCTGTCTTTACTTACTTATTCTTTCTCCTCCTCTAAGGGGATACATAATCAAAGCAGCTGGTCAAACTCAATCTCTTCAAATATAAAGGGAATCCGTCTAAATTTTCCTTCCCGCTTCTCCGCTTCATTCTCTTCATATCGTTCCCAAGGTTCATTCTACTGCTGCCAAGCTTCCGCATTTACACGAGGGTGGTCTTCTCGCAACGATCTTCCTTTCTTCAGGAATGGTGTCAGTCAATTGGTGTATAGGCCATCTCGGTCCAGTTCAGAATTGATCTCTATTTTCAATCCCGCTTCCTTGTTAGCTGGGAAAGCCCTCCTATATGAAGCAGAGAATGATCGATCGAAGACTGAAAAGATAGAATCAGATGTTTTAAGCATCGGTTGCGACATCGAATGAGACTTATCCAGGGAGCAAAGACTCCGGTTGTCTTTTGTCTTTGAAGAAGTAAAACGCAGCCTAGAAAGACGCTACGAAGCGGACCCAATGCCCCCAAGCGAAAGCGCTGTGCTGCATGGAAGCCGTCATTACTCCGGGAAACAAGAGGAAAGGAAAGGGGGACATTGAATATCTTCGCAAATACCTTTATGAGCAGCTGTCACGCTCATAGCAATGATTGAATGTGGTAGATGATAGGGCAGTAGCACCGAGATCTCATAGGTAAGCAGTAGAAAAAGAACAAAGCAGCATTCATTAAAAACCGGAACATCACAGAGAATATCTTTCTAGCTCATAAACTTGTGAGGAATTTCCATAAGGATAGAGGACCAGCTCCATTTTGTATGAAGGTGGACTTCAAGAAAGCTTATGACAAGGTCTCTTGGAACGCGTTTGGGGTGTCTCAGACAGATGAGCTTCCCCCCAACCTGGATCGAGTGGATACAGGCCTGCATTTCAACCACCTCCTATGCAGTTTTAGTGAATGGCTCCCCCTCTTTTTTTTCTTTCCTGGGAAGAGAGGTTTTAGACAAGGGGACCTAAGGACGTAATCGAGACTAGCGGCCTTAATTAAATTAGTAAAGGGGAAACAAATGACCCTCAGGCCGGGGAGGAGAAGCAGTCTGGCCTTTACTTCAACGGACAGAGCTGGCCCCATACTCTATTGGGTAAAGGCCTTCAAACCCTTATCTATTAAATAAGAACCCTAATCAGCATATCAGTTATTAGTTGGATGAGCGCTTCTAACAAAGCTGTGGAAAAGAAAGAACCTAAGGCCGGAGATGCCTTACAGAGATGCCTTGCCTTCAACGGAAGGAGATGGACTAGCCTTAACTCAAGGTCACAGATCGCTACTAACGGCGCTTGCATACGAGAAAAGCAGGCCTTTACTGCAAGACCGTAGCGGAAACAAAGAGCGGTCAAAGATCACTGGAGGCACCCAAAGAAAGAAGCCGTAATGCACCGAATGAGAATACTTCACCTTTTATTAGACTAGAGCCGGAATCGCTAATAACGTCGCTTGAGGCAAGGAAAGCCCTAAGGCCCAATAGAGTATGGCGCTCCTCACGGCGCCAACCCAACTATTAAATGGAATGGGCACCGAAAGAGATGGCCTTGCTAGTGGGATTTATTTACAATGCTAAAACCAGCTCTTATTGATGAAAGGGCTTTCTTAGTAGGGCACGCGCATAGAGAAAGGTTAGGAATTCGCCCTCACGGAATCTATACGGCCCTATAAAGAAAGTCAAGAAAGGTTGGTTGGGTGAGCGAACAAGATGGGATGAGGTTGGGCTTATATCAAACAAAGTGAAATGAATCTCGAGAAGGTTTGTTTTTCTACAATTCATGGATCACTGCTTTAATCTGAACATATTAAGTATCTCGATCTCGGTATTTCGTGAGTTAGCTACTTTTGAATGAAAGGTCAATCACCTCCATAGAGAGAAGAGATTCTCGTTTCGGGTACTTTCCTTTGATTTGTGAAAGGAGAAAGAGCGAGAAAGAGCGGCCCTTAATAAGAATTCGCCCCTTTTTTCTCTTATAATAATTGCGGATTAGCTTAATAGTAGGGAAGATTTGTCGCCCACCAGCAACGGTAAGCAAGAGAGTCAGAGTATGGGTCGGCCTGGGGAATAGAAGAGAAAGAGGGGGTGAATGGATCACAGGCGATTTCGTATCCGGGAGCAATTCCTTGGATTCTTTAGAGAACTCCCCGCACAAAAGGAGAGACTTTACTAATACTAATAGGGCTCCATCAAGTCGGGCTTCGGGGTTGAAGGAAAGAACGAATCAATCGCGGGCATCCAAAGCGCCCCTTTACAATTATGGGTAGCCCTTTACTGAACTGATTAGGCGTGTCCCTTTACTAGTTAGGGCTGCAATCGAAAGATCGGGTCTCAAGCTCAAGTTTCAGTCAGTAATTGGTAATTGCATATAATTTCATAGGCAAGAAAGTCCATTGCTTGCATGTAACGAAAAGTGCTGATTTCAACCCGGGTTTTGGACCAACTGCAAACTCAGGATCGGAGATATTGTCAGTGATCCACGATTTGCGTAACCTTTATTTGATTTGGGCAAAGGATTTGATCAAGATTCTATTGGTATTTCATCGTGGAAGCAAGATTCTATTGCCTCGCAATCGAAAGCATGGTGATGGTAGCTACCTTCGCTGCCATCAGGCCGGAAGTCATATAGATAGGGGGGTGAGAAAGGTGGATTTTCTCAAGAGCCCCATAGCATATATATAAGATATAAGATAGGTGGGTGCTTGAGATCTTCCTATCCTGGTGAGCAAGAACGCATTTTCGGGGCAGGCCTTTCAGTGCTTTCTAGCAGCCGTGGGAGGCGGTTGTGAGGGAAAGATCGATTTTTTGATTTACCCACCCGCCCTTGATCTTTGGCTTAGCCACGCGTACCGAGTCGAAATCCGGACAAAAGAATTCTTCACCCAGCAAAACTCTAGCTATTGACTTGGATGTGTCCTCACTCACAAGACAAGTCCCATTTTGATACAAAAGTATGCCCAACAAACGAAAGTTTTCATGATCTTGATGCTTTTACATTGAATTTCCATAGGCAAGCCATACTAGCCTGATCCTGGGACTCCTCTCTACGTGATTTGATTTGAAGATAGGGTTTGTTCCCAGCCAGCGGACTTGCATTCTAGCCTATTTGCCTTATGCCTATTCCCGCCAGTAGATAAGTTGGTGGAGGTATTTAGTACTAGCTTACTGAACAACAGGAATATAGGTGATATCCCAGTTAGGCAACACTTCATCAGGGTGGCATGGGCGAATTCCATCATCAGTTTCATGAGCGGAGGAGTTTGGAGCGGATATAGCCTACGTGGAACTTTCCCTCTAGCGTACCTAACTTGTGAAAAGCATGATTTACGATATGCAAAGATTATTAGGTAGGAAGGTTTCTCAATTCGACATCGCCTGCTCCCTATCCCGATTCATGTGAAGCGAGCGAAGCTTTTTCTTGCAAAAGCTATTCTCTTCTTTCTGCGTGGCTATCTTTACTACTGATTCAATGCAATGAATCCTTATTAGATGGTGAGAATCCGGTCTTTTCGGCATAAGAAGTCTTGGCTCTTTACCATGACCAATCCCAAAGCTACCCATCTTCCTGTGTGTGCTATCTAGAATAAGGAAGACCCGGACAAGTCATTCAATCTCCACTCCAATTCTGCCTCATCCGGATCATAGCGAAAAAGACCAGCTTCTTTCCCTGTTCTCTCGGCATAACCGGTCTTAGCTTTTCCTGTTCACGACTCCGACCTTCTTTCATCAGCTCTTCTTGCTAACGTCTTCACTTTCAAGGGAGAGAAGTCACCCGACCCAGGAAACCCACGAGTGAACTTAGGCTTGCTTTCTCGCAGCATCCATCCTAAGAGAATAGAACAGGGATAGGGATCCTCGAATAGGAAGGAAGTGGCACTGGTATTGAATTCCTTTCTCTTACGAAATGTGAGTTGGAAATGCTTTAAGCTTTCGATGTAGCACTTTAGCTTGGTTGGCACTAGGATAGGAAAGACTTTATTCTTGTCGCTGACTTCTCTTTTCTGGGTGTGGACGAGACAAAGTCTGATCCGTCTTCTGCTTGAACGGTGATATCTATAATAAGGAATACCTGTCACAAGGAGCGAAAAGCCCTTCATTGCTAGTAGTGCACTCAATTCGCCAAGGAGCGGGGGAAGAAGAGCTTCTTCTTATTCAATACTAGCTGACCCAGCCTATCCATCTCAGTGGGCAAGTCACATCCCGCGCTTTCGGGCTTAGTCCTTCAAATCGGATTCTTGGCAGATCGTCTGCTATTTAAGATTCCAATTCAAAGTCTGATCTTGCTAGGCTAGAAATTGAATAATCGATTAAAGAAAGGAGCTCGGATGAAAGCTCTCCCACCTTCGTAATGTAGTAGCTATACTTCCTATTCTTTTCCTTGTCGAGCGGAGGAAGCGGCAAAGAATTGCGTTAAAGCCTCTCTTCCTATGATTATGGAACTCAAGTCTGAAAGAGTTTTGCCCCTAAAAAAGAAAAAGAATGTCATCCGGCTTTGTAAAATAAGTTCGTTCGCTACCTTTACTTTACAGAATACCGAGAGTTAGGAGTGTCCACACATCGGTGTGAATAACATGTAAAGGAGACGATGCATGCACAGAAACATCAGAAAAGGGAAGTTTATGATGCTTTCCAAGTTGACAATGAGAACAAAATTAGAAAGACTTAGATGAGACAGAGAGCTTATTGGACTGCAGAAGAGAGCGCAAAACTGGGACTCCAGCATGGGCTAGCCGACGATGCCAAGTGGACAACGGAACACGAGCAGCAACACAAGCAGAAACTGATGACCAGGCAGGGCGGGATGAAGCAAGCAGCAAGGGATTGGCTGAATAGAACAGATGCGACCGGGAATGGGATATTGAATGGAAAGAACGAAAGCGACGTACGTACTGGATTGACCAGCGTGTGCCAACTACTCTACTTCCCTATTTCTTACTTTTTCACCTCCCCTTTTTGGTGCACTCTTTCCCCCAATTCCCCGATAGAGAAGAAAGAGATAAGCAATGATCGGACTAGACCAATGAAAGCGGACCAAGGTTTTTATTCGTTAGCCAAGCGCCTCTATTACAGAAGCGAAAGCGATGCGCCCTATTGACCAGCCGAAGAACATTCTTATAAAAGAATGAATGGGAAGCAGGTCCGGTCTATATTGCTAGAGTTATCTTTACTTCACCCCCCACGTACTCCTCTATTCAACTATTTGAATTCCGTCTCTAAGCTTCCCCTTTACTTTAGTGCCTGCTGAGACTTATTTCCTCTCGACTATAGTTGAATGGAAGTTTCATTTCCTAAGTCTCAAATAATGTCTTTTTTTGAGTCCCCATAGTGCATTCCCCTACATAGTCTGTAGAGTAATTTCTCACTAAGAAGGATTGCAATATAAAAAAGAGAATTCCAGATTGAAGATCTCTTGACCCATATACGATCCAGTTCTACATCTTAGCGCTGAACTAATGAATAGAGATTGAGCTTCACTTCGCGAATCGGGAATGGCATCATGTATTAAAAAGTGCTAGCGTTGACAAGAGATGAGCTAAAGAGGTGGCCGGGCAGTTGACCAGACCCTACCACATACAGACAGCAAGCAAGAGCTGTGCCGGCTTATCCCGAAAATGATGAAATTCCCCAAATGCTACTACCTCTTTGCTAAGCACAGGAATGCTTGATCGAGAAAAGCAAGTAAAAAAACAGCAGGATACGGAATATGAAGGGGCTGGAGGTAGGGCCAATGACCAATTGAAGAGTTACAGAAAAAAGTATAAAGCCCTCAATCATGCTCTTGCCAGTGGCATATACTCTCGCCGATTAAGGCAAATTCGGCGCTCCACGAAAAAACATAGGGGTCGTCCCTGGACTTAAGGAAGGCAAAACAAAAAGTGCCCCTATGACTCTGGTTCTAGTGAAAGCGATGAAAGTATAGCTGTGCTCCAGTTTTTCAGGTAAAGGTTATACGGTGAAGAGCCCGGTCAAGGCGACCTTATTAAAGAGAACATTCGGGACATAAAAGCCTATGGTAATCTCGTCCTTAGTTGCCGAATCTAATGGAGGCGACGGATCAACCGTAATTTTCAGGTAAAATGAGGCCTCTCCTTTACAGTCGAGTATCTTCAAACCTCGACGGGATGGGAACTCCTACTCTGACTATAGTTGCGATCTCTAAGTGGGATTTTCAGTCATCTATCCCTTTTCTTTCCCTAGCGAGTGAAGAACGAGTGGATGTTTTGAACGAGTGTTGAGCGAGTGAAGTGCCCCATAAGCAATAAGGGCGAGTTATATTTATTAATTCCGTGAGCAGCGATTGAACTGAACGTTCCAAGTGCATCCAGCAGGAATCGAACCTACGAATTTGCCCCTTTATCCTTTTTTAGGTTGGGCGCTTTAACCATTCAGCCATGGACGCAAAGAGACTCAGCGAGTGAACTAGGTTTTGGTATTCCTTCTCGAGCTTCTATTTCTTCCGTTAAAGGAGATTCGAGAAAAGATGGAATAGGAAGACGTGTTTCCAGAACAAACAAGATACGGGTTGAGAAGGGGAAGTTAGCAAAGTTAGACAAGATTGGAATGGGCATAGGAACATGTATTGATGTACCAGATCGGCTAATGCTCCCAGGTTGATGCGATGTATTCCACCAGTTGACTGAAGACTTGATTATTGGTATATCGATCGGTCCAGTACGGATTGAAATAGAAGCCGGTTCGACAGGAAGCTTTTGAAAACGCAGTGCACCCAGGTAAATAAGGAACGAGATGAATACAGAGGTTAAACGAGCATCCCACACCCAAAAGGTTCCCCACATAGGTCTTCCCCGAAACCCCCCAGTAACTAAGGTAAACAACGTAAAAAAAGCACCCATTTCTGTACCGGTTCCGGAAGAGCGAAGAAAAAGGGGATGTTTTGTTAATAGGAAAAAGAAAGTGTTGATAGCCGTAGCGATATAAACAAGAATACTCATCCGAGCCGCAGGAACATGTACATACGGAATACGAGAATTTCCACCTTGTTGAAGATCTAGTGGTGCTACCCGAAGACTTAAATGAATAGCCATCGCTGTTAAGAACAACCGAGATCCAATGAGAATTTGCGCATAGCTTCTGGTCTTTGACATCAAAAAAGAAGGTTGTAATAACGAAACGGACATGTGAGAATTTGGTCCTAGCTAGTGGAACAAGAAAGACATGGATCTATATTCAATACGCAATCAAAGGATTTCCCCCAACGAAGA